AGCTAAGCGGGCTAACATAACCAAAATATGCGTATGCATAGGAATTTAAGAAATGGGATCTTAGTTATAAATTGTTAGTTATTTATAACATAATTCAAATTAATACAAACATAGAAAATATAGAATATCCAATTCAATATTTCTTATTTTTAATATTTATTTGATATTTTAGTACATAACATAAAGTGCAAGATAGGGATTAATAATTAATATTAATATAATCAATTTCGATTTATTTATCAAATAGATATATATATATCTATTTGATTATTTCAAAAATATTATTTTTTCAAAGTAAATTTTAGTAAATGTAAATAATTAGGAATTTCATATTTCCATATTTCTAAATGAATGTCTAATTCTACATTAAAAGAATGGTTATTTATAGCCATTAGATTCGTTTTAGTTCTATCAATTCTATATGAATAAATGGATTGTTTTATTCAACAAAAACTAAAAAAAATTTTCATTTTTTTTAGTTTTTGTTATAGAGAGTCTGTATCTGTTTGCTTTAAGGAAAAAAGAAAAAAATCAAAGAAAGAGAAAAACCCAACCCAGATCATAATCAAAGATTCCCTTGTTTTCATTCGGAAAGATAAAAAACTAAGATGAAAAAAAAAGAATCGACCATTCGAGTATTCCAAATTGCATGAAAAAAGAATAGAAGTAGGGGCATAGAATAGAAATAGATATGTGGTATATATCTGTGTATATTGAATTGTGAATATATAGATAATAGAATCATTTCTAATTCAAGCAAATAATGGTATCGAGTATAGATGAAAGAAAATCAATAAAATAGGAGAAAACATTTTTCAATATAAAAATCTGTATTTAATGAATTCAAAAGTTCCTGCATAATTCTCATAATAGAAATGAAAAAAGCATTATAATGAGATTCAAATATCAAATAAAAAAAAGAGGGGGATATGGCGAAATTGGTAGACGCTACGGACTTAATTGGATTGAGTCTTGGTATGGAAACTTACCAAGTGAGAACTTTCAAATTCAGAGAAACCCTGGAATTCACAATGGGCAATCCTGAGCCAAATCCCGTTTTCCGAAAACAAAGAAAAGTTCAGAAAGTGATAATAAAATAAAAAAGGGATAGGTGCAGAGACTCAATGGAAGCTGTTCTAACAAACGGAGTTGACGATTTTTCCTTTTTTTGCATTAGGAAAAGAATCCTTCCATCAAAATTCCAGGAATGGATCAAAGATAAACATATATATATTGAAAAACTATTTCAATTGATTAATGAAGATCCATTTGTGATAAAAATATTCACAAATGAAAGATGTGAATCCAATCAATTCCAAGTTGAAGAAAAGATGGAATATTCATTGATCAAATTAATCACTCCATCATAATCTGATAGATCCCTTGAAGAACTGATCAATCAGACGAGAATAAAGATAGAGTCCTATTCTACATGTCAATACCGACAACAATGAAATTTATAGTAAGAGGAAAATCCGTCGACTTAAGAAATCGTGAGGGTTCAAGTCCCTCTATCCCCAAAAGGCCTGTTTAACTTTCTAATTTTTTTTTCCTATATCCTCTCTATCTTTAAGTCGTTATTTATGTGTTTTATTCAGTTTATATTATATTCACTTTATTCTTTCACAACTAAATTGCAATTTTTCTTTTTATTTTCAAAATTTTCTTATCATAATTACAAGTCACACGTTTTGAAATAGATATATGAAACGCATAGAATTTTTTTGAATGATAAACGTACAAATGAATATCTTATTTTTTTGAGCAAGGAATTCTCATATGCGTGATTAACAATACAAAATAATTACTACTACGGAAACTAACTTACAAACTTTTATTTTTCGTCTTTTTTTTTACTTAATTGATATAGATTCATTGACATATACTCCAGTAATCTTTTAAAATCAAAATGAGTCTTATGCGTCAAGAATGGTCGGGATAGCTCAGTTGGTAGAGCAGAGGACTGAAAATCCTCGTGTCACCAGTTCAAATCTGGTTCCTGGCACATGATTCATTTGTATGAGTTTTTATTTAGGTATCTGTAGATATATTTTTCCTAGATGATTAAAGAATAGATGCATTTTTTTAGGTATATTCGCTGATATATATATAATGAATTCTTTATTTATTTGATTTTGTTTACCTTTTATTTTGTTTACCTTTTTTCTGCGCTAAAAAAAAATGTTTCTACTTCGATAGTATTCGAATGGTTTAATTAGTTGGTTGAAAGACCTAAAAAAAGTCTAGTCTAAGAGAGTTCTGGGGTGGAGTGGGAATATTAATATTAAAAATTCATCTTAGATGGATTACACAAATAGAATCGAGCCCATTTCTTTGTGTTTTTTTTTATTTCCGTTTTCTTCATCCCCTTTGATGTTACTATTTCTTCTTTTTCGTGGCCATATAATTGTTGATGTTGATGTGCACGTTACATAGTTCATGATAAAGAATTTTTACAGTTCATCCTATTTATTTTATTGGCTCATAAGAAATAAGTATT